TACATTTACACATCTGATACACCCAACACCATGTGATGGTATATTATCCGTGCTATATCAATATAACACATCTGATACACCCAACACCATGTGATGGTATATTATCATATATGGGGAACTATATATCAATAACTGGGATAACTTATCTTATAATTTTATGGGGCATAATTATGTATAGCCCTACATGACTAATATATAACACCATGTGATGGTATATTATCCGTGCTATATCAATATAACACATCTGATACACCCAACACCATGTGATGGTATATTACAGTGGTATAAAACTATTATAGCTCCATATATTTTTATAGAATGTTATTTAACACAACTTCTCTTTATGAAAAGGAATTTATTTTAAAAAAAATTATAGGGGAAATTAATTTTTAAAGAATAAAGGATAAATGATTAAAGGGCCGGAGGGTGCCGGAGGGCCTATCTGGGGGGATAATCTATATGTAAGTATTTGACCTAATGGAGTTAAGTTAGTATGCTATAATTAGAGACAGAATATACATAAGTTATAAGTACATATAAATAAATTATATCTAATAATAAGATATAACAGATAATTATTTATAGCGAACTTTAAACGTGAGCTTAGTGTCTAGAATAATTATCGGTATACCGAGCGTAGCGAGGGGGGAATATCTTTCCTGTGCCTAATACTGTTTTAATAGTCTTTATTTATTAAATTAGATTCTAGTTTATATAGATTTTTATTGTGATGTATTTAATATGTAAGTTTTTGCGTGAAATAAATATTATTTAAATAATTTATTCTTATTTAATTCGCAGTTTTTAATTTTATGTATTTAATAATTTAAGACATAGTTAATTATTTTTTTAACTAGCTAAAATTGTGCCAGCAGCTGCGGTTATACAATTAGTTAAAATTATCTTTATTGGATATTTATTAATTCTATAATCATTGAGTATAATATTGATAATTTTTAGGTGAAATTTGAATTTTGATTTATTACTCAGGTAAATTTTAATTATAAGAAATTTATTTGTTAAACTAGGATTAGATACCCTATTATTTTAAATGTAAAATTTAATTCTTAATATTATAAGTTAAGATCTTTAAATTGAAAGAATTTGACGGTAATTTTAATCATTTTAGAGGAACCTGTTCTGTAATTGATAATCCACGATGAATTTTACCTTAATTTATTGGTTTGTATATCTCTGTCTGAATTGAATGTTTTATTAGGAAATTTTCTTTTATTTTTATGGAAATTTATGTCAGGTCAAGGTGCAGCTATATTAAGGGTTGAAATGGGTTACATTTAACTTTTAAATTATTGGATTATAAATATTTATTTGTTTTATGAAATTGGATTTAATTGTAATGAATAAAATATATTATTCATGATATATGTTCTTGATTAAGTACATATCGCCCGTCACTCTCATTATTTAAATGGGATAAGTCGTAACAAAGTAGCCCTATCGGAAGATGGGGCTGGATTTATCAAGCTATAATCTAGGGTTAATTCTTATTTACATTAAGAATTTATTTGTGCAATTCAAATTGGCTTGAATTTTAATATTTTATATTTAATTTATTAATTTTATATTTATGTATTGTTTATAGAAATAACTTTATTTTTAGTAATTTTTAATGAATATAATAAATTAAAAATTTATAGCTTATATTACTGTAAAGGTTTATTTTTAAAATATAATAAAAGTAGACTTTAATTGTTGTACCTTTTGTATCAGGGTTTATTAATTTATTATTAATTATACTTAATTTTCCCGAATTTAATAGAGATATCAATTATTGTTATTTAATGTTTCAAAATTATTAATAAATTATTGATAGGGGTTATATGCTATTCAATATTAAATATCTGGTTTTCTGATAATTGAATTTAATTCAGAATTGACAAATTTTTATTATATAACTTTATTTTTAATAATTTAGTCAATTTAAATTATTAGGGGATAAGCTCTAATAATTTATTTATAATTAATATTAAGAATTAAATTAAGTAGGATTAGAAATTTCCATCATTTATTTTGTTATAATTAATTTTAATTAATTATTTATTTATATTAATTTAAATATTTATCAGAAATTATTAATTAATTATTAATTAATAGATATAATGATAGAATTAGTATATTATTTTAATTAATATATAGTAATTCGGCAAATTTATTCTTCACCTGTTTAACAAAAACATGTCTTGATGTTTAATTTTATATTAAGTCTGACCTGCTCAATGATTGTAAAATTAAATAGCCGCAGTATTTTGACTGTGCGAAGGTAGCATAATCATTTGTCTTTTAATTGAAGGCTTGTATGAATGGTTGGATGAGGGAATTGCTTTCTTTATATTAATTGTTGAACTTAATTTTTAAGTTAAAAAGCTTAAATATTTAAATGGGACGAGAAGACCCTATAGAATTTAACTTTTATTTATTAATAATATTTGTTTTGGTAAATAATTTATTTTATTAATGTGAAAGTTTTGTTGGGGTGACAGTGGGATTTTTATAACTCCCATAATTAATATTGTATTTATATGTATATTTAAGATCCTATTTTAAGGATATTTAGATTAAATTACCTTAGGGATAACAGCGTTATTTTTCTGGAGAGTTCTTATCGATAGAAGAGTTTGCGACCTCGATGTTGGATTAAAATTAGATTTAAGTGTAGAAGCTTAATTTCTAGGTCTGTTCGACCTTTAAAATTTTACATGATCTGAGTTCAGACCGGCGTAAGCCAGGTCGGTTTCTATCTTTTTTTAATGTAATATAAATTAGTACGAAAGGACCATTTATATCAAATAATTTGTTTTAATGAATATCTTTAACTATTTTGGCAGATTAGTGCGGTAAATTTAGAATTTACTTATGTAATTTTTATTACAGATAGTATTGTTTATACTAATTTATTTATTAATAATTGTTTTTGTATTAATTTGTGTTTCATTTGTTACGCTTTTGGAGCGTAAGGTTTTAGGTTATATCCAACTTCGTAAAGGTCCTAATAAGTTAGGGCTATTAGGGCTCCTTCAACCTTTTTCTGATGGTTTAAAGTTGTTTTTTAAAGAGCAAACTTACCCTTATAAATCTAATTATATAATTTATTATTTATCTCCTATATTTTTATTAGTTATATCTTTTTTAATATGATCTTTATTTCCTTTTTTTATTAATGTTTGTAATTTTAATTATGGTATTTTATTTTTTATAATTTGTACTGGTATAGGGGTGTATGGAGTTATATTATCTGGCTGATCTTCTAATTCTAATTATGCTCTTTTAGGGAGTCTTCGTTCTGTTGCTCAGGTTATTTCTTATGAAGTAAGTATAATTATAATTATACTATGCTTAGTTATTTTCGTATTTAGATATAACTTATTAGATTTTATATATTACCAACAGATAGGATGATTTATATTTATAAGCCTCCCTTTATTTTTTTGTTGAATATCTTCTTGTTTAGCTGAGACAAATCGTTCTCCGTTTGATTTTGCGGAGGGTGAAAGTGAACTTGTTAGAGGATTTAATGTTGAATATAGAAGTGGGGGATTTGCTTTTATTTTTTTGTCTGAATATATAAATATTATTTTTATAAGATTAATAACTAGAGTTATTTTTTTAGGTTGTGATCTTATATCTTTGTGATTTTATATTAAAATTATATTTATTGTGTTTTGATTTATTTGAGTTCGAGGAGTTTTACCTCGGTTTCGTTATGATAAGTTAATATATTTAACTTGAAAGTTGTTTTTACCTTTATCATTAAATATGTTTTTGTTTTATATAGGTTTATTAATTTATATATTACATTAGTATATTTTTATCCATTAAATTAAGTATGACTAAGTTAATGAAAGAATTTAACTTTCTTTATTTTACTTTCAAGGTAAATGTTTATCTAAAACTTATTAACTATAAATAATTATTCTAATAGTCTATCTCATATTTTTGTTATTATACCTCTAATGGTAAAATATCTAAAATATAATATTGTTAGTACTTGTCCTGTAAAAATATATGGTTCTTCTGCGGGTCGTGCTCCAATTCATGTTAATAATAAAATAATAGTAACTATTATTCAGAATAAACTTTTTCTTAAAGGGTAAAATGTATTTCCTTGGAATTTTCTTTTATTAGTAAATATAGGTAATAAAATAATTAAAATTGATATTAATATAGCTAATACTCCTCCTAGTTTATTAGGAATTGATCGTAAGATTGCATAAGCAAACAAAAAATACCATTCTGGTTGAATATGTACAGGAGTTACTAAAGGATTAGCTGGGATGAAATTTTCAGGGTCTCCTAATGTTCGGGGTTCTAACAATACTAATAATGAAAATATAAATAATGTAATTATAATTCCTATTAAATCCTTAATTGAAAAGTAAGGATGGAATGGTGACTTATCATAGTTGGAATTTAGTCCTAAAGGGTTATTTCTTCCTGTTTGATGAAGGAACAATAAATGGATAATTACTATGGCTGAAATAATAAATGGTAAAAGAAAGTGTAGTGTAAAAAATCGTGTTAAAGTTGCGTTATCTACGGAGAATCCTCCTCACAATCATATTACCAAGGTCCTTCCTAAATAAGGAATTGCTGATAATAGATTAGTAATAACTGTTGCTCCTCATAATGATATTTGTCCTCATGGTAGTACATAACCTAGAAATGCTGTTCCTATAATTAATAGTAATAAAATAACTCCGATTGATCATGTCATATACAGCTTATAAGATCCATAATATAATCCCCGTCCAATATGTATATATAAACAAATGAAGAATAAGGATGCTCCGTTAGCGTGTGTATATCGCATTAGTCATCCATTATTTACGTCACGACAAATGTGAATAACTCTTCTAAATGCTAATTCAATATTAGCTGTGTAGTGTATAGCTAAAAATAATCCTCTAATAATTTGAATTATTAAACATATGCCTAATAGTGACCCAAAATTTCACCATAATGAAATTGATGAAGGGGAAGGTAAGTCAATTAATGATCTATTAATAATTTTTAATAAAGGGTGGATTTTTCGCATTGGTTTATTCATATGTTTTATGTTTTTGTTCGTAAAGGCCCTTCATCTACTTTTGCAATATTAGAGATTACAATTATTGTGAATAATAAATAAATAATAATTAATATTGTTAATTGGGCTGTAATTATATTGAAAATTTTAATTAAGCTGATTTCATTTATAAATATAAAATTATTAAAGTAATTAAAGTTGTATTTTGTTAAAATAATAATAGCTATAATTATAAATGTTCTTGATAATACTATCATTTTAACAGGTGATTTGAATTTTTCATTAGAAGCTACTCTTGCTATATAAATGAATAGAACAAGAGCTCCACTTAAAATAATAATAATAATAATATAGGAAAAGAAAAATGATCCTATTATATATCCAATAATAATTCCTGTAATTATTGTTTGGATAATAAGAATTAACCCTATACTTAGTGGATGATTTAGTATCAATATAACTAAAGATAAAATAATTATTCCAGATATTATGATATTCAATTCAGTAAATAGTTTATTTAAAATATTAATTTTGGGGATTAAAGATAAGTTTTGACTTTTTACTGAAGTTTTAAAGGTAGTTCCTATTTATGATTTACAAAATCATTGTTTTATTAATTAAACTATTAAAACTTATTTTTATAGAATATATCTTATTATTCAATATATTTAGAGGATTAGTTGTTTTTTGTTCCACTCGTAAACATTTATTACTTTCATTATTAAGTTTAGAATATATAGTTTTATGTCTCTTTTTAATTTTATCTTTAGTACTTATAACTTATGGTTATGAAATATATTTTTCATTAATATTTTTAGTTTTTACAGTTTGTGAAGGTGCTTTAGGATTATCTATTTTAGTAACTTTAGTTCGTAGACAAGGTAATGATTATTTATCAAGAATATCTATTTTATCATGATAAAATACTTATTTATACTTTTATTTTTAATCCCCCTTGTTAAAAATTATTGAATAATAAAACATTCTTTGATATTAATATCTTTTATATTTATTTATTTTTATAATTATTATAATTTTATTATCCCTTATAATAATATGCTAGGTATTGATATTTTTTCTTATAGTTTAATTAGTTTAACATATATTATTATTTTTTTAATAATAATAGCGAGATATAAAGTTTATATTAATAATGATAATTTAAATAAATTTAGCTTTATTATATTATCAATATTACTTTCATTATTAATAACTTTTTGTTCATTAAATATATTTTTATTTTATTTATATTTTGAAATGTCTTTAATCCCCACCCTTTTTTTAATTTTTGGGTGGGGATATCAGCCTGAGCGTGTCTCTGCTGGTTATTACTTATTATTTTATACTTTGTTTGCTTCTTTTCCTTTATTACTAGGGATTTTTTATATTAATTTATTGGTTTGTTCTTTGGATTTTTGACTTATTTTATTAGATCAAGTGAATATTTATTTATATCTGTCTCTAATTATAGCATTTTTGTTTAAAATACCCATCCCTTTTTTTCATTTTTGATTACCTAAGGCTCATGTAGAGGCTCCTATTTCGGGTTCTATAATTTTGGCAGCTATTTTATTGAAGTTAGGGGGTTACGGTTTAATTCGTGTTTATATATTTATTTATGATTATTCAGTTATATATAATTTTATTTGGATTGGTTTAAGACTTTGAGGGGCTTTTATTGTTAGATTTTTATGTTTATTTCAGGTAGATATTAAGTCTATTATTGCTTATTCTTCTGTTGCTCATATATCTTTGGTTATTTGTGGGATTATAAATTGTAGAATCTATGGATTTGTTGGTTCTTTAACAATAATAATTGGTCATGGGTTTTGTTCCTCAGCTCTTTTTTGTTTAGCAAATATTATTTATGAACGTAGTCATAGTCGTAGATTATTTATTAATAAAGGTTATATATTAAGTATACCTAACTTATGTATATTTTGATTTATTCTCTGTTCTAATAATATATCTTCTCCCCCTTCTTTAAATTTATTAGGTGAAATTTATCTTATTAACTCTATTGTATCTTGGGATTACATAACTTTTATATTTTTAGGAATTTTATCCTTTATAAGTTGTTGTTACAGTATTTATTTATTTTCTATAACTCAGCATGGTTATATTTATAGAGGTTTATCTTTTTATAATTCTGTTAATGTTCGGGAGTATCTTTTGATTCTATTACATTTGATTCCTCTTAATTTTTTAATTATTAAGTTTGATAGTTTCTCTATAATGATTTAGAATAAATAAAGGATTTAATGGTAGTTTAATTAAGAATAATAATTTGTGGTATTATTGGTGAATGTTTTATTCCCTAAATCCATTTTAAGTTTATATAAATTGTGGTTTTTTATATTATTGGTTTTAGGATTATTACTTATATTTTTAGGATTTACCTTTTTATACAGTAATTATTCTATTTTAATAGATTGGGAAGTTATTACTTTTAATTCTTCTTGTTTATCAATATCAATGTTCTTTGACTGAATATCACTTTTATTTATAGGTAGAGTTTTATGTATTTCTTCTATAGTAATTTTATATTCTTATTCATATATGGGTTCTGATTTATTTAAAGTTCGCTTTTTATTTATTGTTTTATTATTTGTTTTGTCTATAATGTTTCTTATTATTAGTCCTAATTTAATTAGTATTCTGTTGGGATGGGATGGATTAGGTCTAGTTTCTTATTGTTTAGTGATTTATTACCAGAATTTTAAATCTTACAATGCGGGCATATTAACTATTTTGAGTAACCGTATTGGTGATGTGGGTATTTTAATTAGTATCGCGTGATTATTTAATTTGGGTTGTTGAAATTATATTTATTATTTGGGTTTTATAAATGATACTATTTCTTTATGATTGATGTATATAATTATTTTGTCTGCGTTTACTAAGAGTGCTCAAATTCCTTTTTCTTCTTGATTACCTGCAGCAATGGCTGCACCCACACCAGTTTCTGCTTTAGTACATTCTTCAACATTAGTTACTGCGGGTGTTTATTTATTAATTCGGTTTAGTGAATTGCTTTATAATTATAATATAAATTATTTTTTAATAATTTCTTGTTTAACGATATTTATATCTGGTTTATCTGCTAATTTTGAATATGACTTGAAAAAGATTATTGCTTTATCTACTTTAAGACAATTGGGTCTTATAATGAGAATTTTATTTATAGGATATAGAACTTGTGCTTATTTTCATATATTAACTCATGCTTTTTTTAAGGCTTTAATGTTTTTATGTGCAGGTTTAATTATTCATTGTATAAATGATTCTCAAGACATTCGTCATATAGGTAATTTAATTATGTGTCTCCCTTTTACTTGTTCTTGTTTTTGTATTTCTAATTTGTCTTTGTGTGGATTTCCTTTTTTATCAGGTTTTTATAGTAAGGATTTAGGGCTAGAATATATTAGTTATAATTATTATAATTTATATATTTATGTGTTATTTTATTTATCAGTGGGTTTAACTGTTTGTTACAGTTTACGACTAATTTATTTTTGTTTTAGAGGTTCAAGTGGTTTGATGCCTAGTTTAATTTATTATGAAGATTCAGTAATATTATATTCTTTAATCTTTTTATCTGTTATATCTATTGTTTTAGGTAGAAGTTTAATATGATTAATTTTTCCTTATCCTCCTTTCATAAGTTTCCCTTTATTAATTAAGTTACTTCCTTTATTATTTGTTATTTTAGGAGGTTGACTGGGTTATTCCTTATCTTTAATAATAATTTATGATAGGATTTTTGGTATTTATATGAATTATTTAGTTGAATTTATTGGGTTTATATGATTTATACCTAATTTTAGTACTTACATAATTTATAATGGAAGCTTAAATTTTTCTAAAATGAGCTCTGTATTTATGGATTCTAGATGAGGTGAATTTTTAGTTTCATCTTCTCTATCAAGATTTATTAATTATATAAGTTCCATTTACTCTTTATTTGAATTTAATAATATCAAGATTTATTTAATTAGTTTTATTTTTGTATTTTTAATTGTTATTTTGATTTAAACTTGAATATCTTAAATAAAAAGTTTAACTCTGAAGAAGTTAATATAGGCAATTGCCTTTCAAGTATTTATGAAGACGTTCGTCTTATTTCCTTATTGAAAATAAGGGGTTTTTTAGTTTAATAAACTACATAAATAAGAGAAAAACGGATTTTAACCGCTTTAAAAGATAGTTAGCAGCTTCTTTTAGATAACTTCATTCTCTTTTAATTGGATTTAATTAAATCAATAATTTCATTAACAATGAAAAGCCTCTTATTTGGCTTCAATTAAGTTTTTAGATAAGGGAATTATATATTCCTAATTTTAGGTCGAAACTAAGTGTAAAGTTTTACTTCACTATCTTGAGGAAAACTTTTTATTTAAGTAATTTTTAATTGCAAATTAAATGTTATTATTTGAACTATATCCCCATTTTGCTCATTCTAGTACTCCATTATTTCATTCATGATATAATCCTAAAATTAAAATGATAATAAATCTTAAAATAGTTATGATTCATATTTTTGTTAGGTTAATTTTTATTGTTAGAATAATGGGTAACATAATTGCGATTTCAATATCAAAAATGAGGAAAAGTACTGCAATTAAAAAAAATTGGATTGAAAAAGGTGTTCGTGCTGATCTTTTAGGGTCAAATCCACATTCAAAGGGGGATATATTTTCTCGGTCTTTTTTTGAGGTTTTTGAAATTATTGTACATATTATTATTATTATAATAGATAATATAACTGCTATTATTAGTCAAATACTTACATATATAATTATCTTTTCTTAAATATTAAGATCTTTTGATTGGAAGTCAAATATATTTTATATACTAAAAAGATTAATTAACTACCTCATCAGTAAATTGAAATGTAAAGGAAAAGTCAAATTACATCTACAAAATGTCAATATCATGCTGCTGCTTCAAATCCGAAATGATGATTTATTGAAAAATGACATTTAATGTGACGTAATAAACATACTCTTAGAAAAATAGTTCCAATAATTACATGAATCCCATGAAATCCTGTTGCTATATAAAAACATGACCCATAAATTGAATCTCTAATACAAAATCTGGCTTCTTTGTATTCATAAGCTTGTAATAATGTAAATAAAATTCCTAATATTACAGTTAATATTAATCTTTTTTTTGTCTCTTTATAATTATTTCTTATTAATCTATGATGTGCTCAGGTTACTGTTATACCTGAGCATAGAAGGATTATAGTATTTAGTAATGGAATTTCTATAGGATTAAATACTTTAATCCCTTTAGGGGGTCAATTTATTCCGATTTCAATTGTAGGTGCTAATCTACTATGGAAGAATCCTCAGAAGAATGAAATAAAAAAGAATACTTCTGAAATAATAAATAGGATTATCCCAATTTTTAATCCATTTGTCACTTTAATTGTATGGTGTCCTTGAAATGTGGCTTCCCGGATAATATCCCGCCATCATTGAATTATAGTTAAGATTAAAATTGTAATTCCTATTAATAATAAATATATTTCATTTTTATGGAACCATAATACTATTCCTGATGTTAAGGTTATAGCTCCAATAGAGCCTGTTAAAGGTCATGGTCTATAATCTACTAAGTGATAAGGGTGATTTTTATGTATTTTCATATATTTAATATATATATTAATGTATAACTTCACTAGAATATAAAGTAGTTAATACTGAGAATACATATGCTTGAATAACAGCTACTGCTGCTTCAAATATTATTAATATAATTTGAATTAATATAATAATTGATAAAATTATATTATTTACTTCTAATGATTTATTTCCTAATAAACTTATAAGTAAATGTCCTGCGATTATGTTTGCTGTTAATCGTACAGCTAATCTTCCAGGTCGGATAATATTTCTAATTGTTTCAATCAATACTATAAAAGGTATTAATAGATTAGGAGTACCATTAGGTACTAAATGTGCAAATATTGAGTTAGTATTTTTAAATCATCCAAATATTATTATTCTTAATCATAAAGGTAGAGCTAATCTTAATGATATTGCTAAGTGGCTGGTTCTAGTAAAAATATAAGGTATTAATCCTATAAAATTATTTACTAAAATGAATATAAATAATGATACTGTTATTATAGTTATTCCTCTAGAATTAGGTCCTAATAATATCTTAAATTCATTATGTAATTTATATAAAATATTATTGAATAATATTGTTGTTCGGTTAGGTAAAGCTCAATAAGGGTAAGGAATTAATATAAATACAATAAAGGTTCTTGTTCAGTTAAGTGAGTAATTTATTGAGGTTGCTGGGTCAAATGTTGAGAATAAATTTGTTATCATAATCAGTTAGGTTGAGGTGACATTTTATTAATTTTATTACTTGTTTTAAATGTATTATTTTTATTGAAAAAAATTATAATATTAATAATTATATAAGATATAAAAAATATAATGAATAATATTTCTCATCATAAAGGAGCTATTTGAGGCAATAAAGAGTAATATATAATAATTATCTTTAACTTGACAAGTTAATGTTTTATTTTTTAAACTAACTCCTTTAATATTCATTAAGAGTATTTTTAAATTACTATATATTGGTTTAAGAGACCAATGCTTAAGTTTCAGCCACTTAATGAAAGTGTATTAATTCATTTAAGAAAATGTTCTGTTGTTGTGCTCTCAATTATAATAGGTATAAATCTATGATTAGCACCACAGATTTCTGAACATTGTCCATATATAACTCCAGGTCGATTAATATTAATTGTTCCTTGATTAAGTCGACCTGGTACTGCATCGATTTTAATTCCTAATGCTGGTACTGCTCATGAATGCAGAACATCTGCGGCTGTTACCACTACACGTGTTTGTGTATTTATGGGTAATACTGTTCGATTATCAACATCTAATAATCGTATATCATTTATTTTTAATTCATTTGTTGGTTTTATATATGAATCAAATTCGGTGTCTCTAAAATCTGAATATTCATATCTTCAGTATCATTGATGACCAATTACTTTTAGTGTAATTGCTGGATTATTAATTTCATCAATTATATACAGTAATCGTAGAGATGGTAATGCGATAAAGATTAGTGTAATTGCTGGTAATATTGTTCAGATTAATTCAATTGTTTGTCCTTCTAATAAATATCGATTGATTAGTGTGTTTTTAGTTAATCTTAATATAATATAAATTACTATAATTGTAATTATTGATAAAATTATAATTGTGTGATCATGGAAGAATGTGAGTTGTTCTATAAGTGAAGAATTAGCGTCTTGAATTATAATATTTCCTCATGTTGCTATTTCTAATAAAAGGTGTACCTTTATATATGAATCTTAAATTCATTGCACTAATCTGCCATATTAGAAATTTGAGGTTATAATAGGAATTTCATTATATGAATGTTCAGTTGGGGGATTCTTTTGTAGTCATTCAATTCTTGTTGTTATATTTTCATTAAATACAATTGTTCGTTTGGAAATAATTGTTTCTCATAAGATTATAATAAATATAATAATTCTGATTATTGATATAATTCTTCCAATGGAAGAAATAATATTTCAGCCTGTATATCTATCAGGATAGTCTGAGTATCGGCGGGGTATACCACTTAATCCAAGGAAGTGTTGAGGAAAAAATGTAATGTTTACTCCTAAAAATATAGTAACGAATTGAATTTTTAATCATTTTGGATTTAATGTTAATCCTGTGAATAATGGGAATCATTGAATAAATCTCCCTATGATAGCAAATACTGCTCCTATAGACAATACATAGTGGAAATGTGCAACTACATAGTATGTGTCATGAAGAATAATATCAATTGATGAGTTTGCTAAAATTACTCCTGTTAATCCTCCAATTGTGAATAAAAATACAAATCCTAAGGCTCATATTATTGACGGTGAATAATTTATTTTAATTCCATTTAAAGTGGCTAATCATCTGAAGATTTTAATTCCTGTTGGGACTGCAATGATTATGGTTGCTGATGTGAAGTAGGCTCGAGTATCTACATCTATTCCTACTGTAAATATATGATGGGCTCATACGATGAATCCTAGAATTCCAATTGCTAATATTGCATAAATTATCCCAATATTTCCAAATGTTTCATTTTTTCCTCTTTCTTGTCTAATAATATGAGAAATTAGACCAAATCCTGGTAAAATTAAAATATACACTTCCGGATGCCCGAAGAATCAAAATAAATGTTGATATAAAATAGGGTCCCCTCCTCCAGAAGGGTCAAAAAATGATGTATTAAAATTTCGATCTGTTAATAATATGGTGATAGCCCCTGCTAGAACGGGCAGGGATAATAATAGAAGTAATGCTGTGATTCCTACAGATCATACAAATAATGGAATTCGTTCAGGAGTTATACCTTTTGGTCGTATATTAATAATAGTTGAGATAAAATTTACAGCTCCTAAGATAGAGGAGACACCTGCTAAATGTAATGAAAAAATTGCTAAGTCTACAGATGCTCCTCTATGTGATAAATTGCTTGATAAAGGGGGATAAACCGTTCATCCGGTTCCAGCTCCAGACTCAGTTAGACTTCTAACTATTAATAAAGTAATGGAAGGGGGTAATAATCAAAATCTTATATTATTTATTCGTGGGAATGCTATATCGGGAGCTCCAATTATTAAAGGTACTAATCAGTTTCCGAATCCACCAATTATAATAGGTATAACTATAAAGAAAATTATTACGAAGGCATGTGCTGTTACTACCACATTATAAATTTGATCATCTCCGATAAATCTTCCAGGCTGCCCTAATTCAATTCGAATAATTAATCTTATAGCAGATCCTACTATACCTGCTCATATGCCAAATAAAAAGTAAAGGGTTCCAATATCCTTATGGTTAGTTGAATATAATCATTTATTCAATAGGATAAAGTGGCTGAAGTATTTAGGCAATAAATTGTAAATTTATTTATGGTTAATTACCCTTTATCATAATTATATATAGCTTTATAGTCAAAATATGATATTAGACTGCAATTCTAAAGTAGATAATTATATCTAAAGCTTATATAATTTAATATATTTTTAACTTTGAAGGTTAATAGTTTAATTTAACTTAAAGCTTTATAACAGTATTAACCTACGATATCTATAATTATAATTAAAGGTAATATTGAATTAATTATAATGATTATTATAGGGGTTAATTTATTTTGGTTATTAATTATTCATTTAATTGATGAATTATATGATAGAAATATATTAGTTATTACTCGTAAGTAAAATATTAATGTAATTAATCTAAATATAATTATTACAGTAATTATAATAAATTCTCTCTCATTAATTATGTTTTGGATAGTAATTCATTTGGGTAAAAACCCTAAGAAAGGGGGTAAACCCCCTATTCTTAATATTATTATAAACATACTAAATTTTTCTATATTAGTTATATTTAATATTCTTATTTGGTTTATATAATTTATTTTATATCTATTAAATGTATAACATATTACTATTATTATTATTCTATAGATTATTAAGTAAATTATTCATAAATTTATAGATTTATTAATGGCTAATATTCAACCAATATGATTAATTGATGAATACCCTAGTATTTTACGTAATGAGGTCTGGTTAATTCCTCCTAATCTTCCAATTACAATTGATAATAAAATAGATAAATTAATAATAATTCTATTATTTAAATTTCTAATTATAAATAATGGTGCTAGTTTTTGTAAAGTTATTAAAGTAAAGCATTTTAATCAATTTATTCTAGTTATAATTTTAGGTATTCATATATGGAAGGGGGCTGCTCCTAATTTAATAAGGATTCTTATATTAATAATTAATAAACATAATTTTATTGAGGTCAAATACTTACATATATAAATTAAAATTATTATTAATAGTAATATTCTTCTTACTCTCTGGGTAAGAAAATAGATTATAGCAGCTTCTGACGCTGATTTATTAATTTTGTTAAGAATTAAAGGAGTAAATGATATTATATTTAATTCTAACCCAATTCATATTCTAATTCAATTATTAGAGGATAGTCTAATTATTACACTAATAATTAAAATTATGGAAAATAATCATCTTCTTTTCTTTGATTAGAGAGGAGAGGGTTATCTCTATAAACAGGGTATGAACCTGGTAGCTTAATTTAGCTTACCTTTCTATTATTATATTTTGGTGTTAAGGTGCACAAGGATTTTTGATTTCCTAAGTTATGGTTTAATTCCATAAAATATAATAAGAGTATAGTAAATACAATACATGTTCTATTCTATCAAAATAGTCCTATTTTCAGGCATCTTATC